GTTAATGTAGCTTAATAGTTAAAGCAAGACACTGAAAATGTCTAGACGGGTAAATAACACCCCATAAACAAATAGGTTTGGTCCTAGCCTTTCTATTAGCTCTCAGTGAAATTACACATGCAAGCATCTACAATCCTGTGAAAATGCCCTCTAGACTATTATAACATGAGGAGCGAGTATCAAGCACGCACACATGCAGCTCAAAACACTTTGCTTAGCCACGCCCCCACGGGAGACAGCAGTGACAAACTTTTAGCAATGAACGAAAGTTCAACTAAGTTACACTGACCATAAGAGTTGGTCAATTTCGTGCCAGCCACCGCGGCCATACGATTGACTCAAGTTAATAGAACTCGGCGTAAAGAGTGTTTAAGATTTATTCCCAATAAAGCTAACCTATAATTAAGTCGTAGAAAACTCCAGTTATAGTAAAATACTTTACGAAAGTGGCTTTAATACTCTGAACACACTATAGCTAAGGCACAAACTGGGATTAGATACCCCACTATGCTTAGCCCTAAACTTCAATAACTAAATTAACAAAGTTCTTCGCCAGAATACTACAAGCCACAGCTTGAAACTCAAAGGACCTGGCGGTGCTTTACATCCGTCTAGAGGAGCCTGTTCTATAATCGATACACCCCGATAAACCTTACCACCTCTTGCCACCAGTCTGTATACCGCCATCTTCAGCAAACTCCTTAAAGATTGCAGAGTAAGCAAAAGCATCATCATAAAAACGTTAGGTCAAGGTGCAGCCAATGAGGTGGAAAGAAATGGGCTACATTTTCTAATCTAGAAAACTACACACGATAGCCTTTATGAAATCTAAAGGCCCAAGGTGGATTTAGCAGTAAATCAAGAATAGAGAGCTTGATTGAAACAAGGCCATTAAGCACGCACACACCGCCCGTCACCCTCCTCAAACATCATATAAAAGTAAATTAACAGTAAACTACTACATACTGATATAGAGGGGATAAGTCGTAACATGGTAAGCGTACTGGAAAGTGCGCTTGGATGAATCAAAGTGTAGCTTAAATTAAAGCATCCGGCTTACACCCGGAAGATCTCACAAGAAATGACCACTTTGAGCCAACTCTAGCCCTAGTCCCATACAATTATAATAACTAAACATAATAACCAAATCATTTACCCACTATAAAAGTATAGGAGATAGAAATTATACCCTAGGCGCAATAGATATAGTACCGTAAGGGAAAGAAAAAATCAACAAAGCACAATAAAGCAAAGATAAACTCTTGTACCTTCTGCATAATGAATTAACTAGAAATAACTTTATATAGAGAACTTCAATAATGCTCCCCGAAACCAGGCGAGCTACCCAAGGACAGCTAAAAGAGCACACCCATCTATGTGGCAAAATAGTGGGAAAATCTATGGGTAGTGGCGACAAACCTACCGAGCCTGGTGATAGCTGGTTGTCCAAGACAGAATCTTAGTTCAACCTTAAATTTACTTACAGAACTATTTAATCCTCCCGTAAATTTAATTGTTAGTCTAAAGAGGGACAGCTCCTTAGACCCTAGGAAACAACCTTTACATAGAGAGTAAAACACCCCGCCACCATAGTTGGCCTAAAAGCAGCCATCAATTAAGAAAGCGTTTAAGCTCAACACTCACCTTTTCTTAATCCCACCCAATATACTGAACTCCTAAAGCACATTGGACTGATCTATTACTTAATAGAAGCAATAATGTTAATATAAGTAACATGAAACTATTCTCCCCGCATAAGCTTATCTCAGACCGAAACAACTACTGTTAGTTAACAGCCCAATCATCATATACCACAACCCAACTAACCTATTAAACAAACTGTTAACCCAACACAGGCATGCACCCAGGAAAGATTAAAAAAAGTAAAAGGAACTCGGCAAACTCTAACCCCGCCTGTTTACCAAAAACATCACCTCTAGCATTACTAGTATTAGAGGCACTGCCTGCCCAGTGACACATGTTTAACGGCCGCGGTACCCTGACCGTGCAAAGGTAGCATAATCACTTGTTCTCTAAATAGGGACTTGCATGAATGGCCACACGAGGGTTTAACTGTCTCTTACTTTTAATCAGTGAAATTGACCTATCCGTGAAGAGGCGGATATAACTAAATAAGACGAGAAGACCCTATGGAGCTTCAATTTAATAATACAAACAAATGCTCTAAATACCCACAGGCACTAACCCACTGTCAATGTATTATAAATTTTGGTTGGGGTGACCTCGGAGCATAACACAACCTCCGAAAAGCATATACCAAGACCTCACTAGTCTAAGTAATTTACACTCATTGACCCAATAACTTGATCAACGGACCAAGTTACCCTAGGGATAACAGCGCAATCCTATTTTAGAGTTCATATCGACAATAGGGTTTACGACCTCGATGTTGGATCAAGACATCCTAATGGTGCAGCCGCTATTAAAGGTTCGTTTGTTCAACGATTAAAGTCTTACGTGATCTGAGTTCAGACCGGAGAAATCCAGGTCGGTTTCTATCTATTAAATATTTCTCCCAGTACGAAAGGACAAGAGAAATGGAGCCTACTTCATAAAGCGCCCCCACAAATAAAATGATTATAATCTTAATTTCACAAACTATTAACCCTGCCCAAGAACAGGGCTTGTTAAGATGGCAGAGCCCGGCAATTGCATAAAACTTAAAACTTTACAATCAGAGGTTCAACTCCTCTTCTTAACAAAGTGTTCATAATTAATTTACTTCTACTAGTTATCCCCGCTCTAATTGCCATAGCATTTCTAACACTTATAGAACGAAAAATTTTAGGCTACATACAATTTCGCAAAGGCCCCAACATCGTAGGCCCTTACGGTCTACTTCAACCAATCGCAGACGCAATAAAGCTCTTTACAAAAGAACCCCTACTTCCCACTACATCTGCCACAACACTATACGTAACTGCTCCAACCCTAGCTCTCTCCATTGCCCTTCTCATATGAACTCCTCTCCCCATACCACACCCCCTAAACAACTTTAACTTAGGCCTTCTATTTATACTAGCCACATCAAGTCTAGCCGTATATTCAATTCTATGATCTGGATGAGCATCCAACTCAAACTACGCACTTATCGGAGCACTACGAGCCGTAGCCCAAACAATCTCATATGAGGTTACCCTGGCCATCATTCTACTGTCCGTTCTACTAATAAGCGGCTCATTCAACCTACATTCACTTATTGTAACACAAGAACACTCTTGACTACTACTACCATCATGACCCCTAGCCATAATATGATTTATTTCTACATTAGCAGAAACCAACCGAGCCCCCTTTGATTTAACAGAAGGCGAATCAGAACTAGTTTCAGGCTTCAATATTGAGTATGCTGCAGGCTCATTTGCCCTATTTTTTATAGCAGAATATATAAATATTATTATAATAAATGCCCTAACCACTACTATTTTCCTAGCAACATCCCACAATATTACTATACCAGAACTTTACACAATCAACTTTGTAACCAAAACCGTTCTATTAACCTCCCTATTCCTATGAATCCGAACAGCATATCCCCGATTCCGATATGACCAACTAATACATCTCCTATGAAAAAAATTTTTACCACTTACATTAGCACTATGCATGTGATATATCTCAATACCTACCCTAACATCTGGCATCCCACCCCAAACGTAAGAAATATGTCTGACAAAAGAATTACTTTGATAGAGTAAATTATAGAGGTTTAAATCCTCTTATTTCTAGAACTATAGGAGTTGAACCCATACCTGAGAACTCAAAATTCTCCGTGCTACCTATTACACTACATCCTAAACAGTAAGGTCAGCTAAATAAGCTATCGGGCCCATACCCCGAAAATGTTGGTTTAACCCTTCCCGTACTAAAATTAATCCTCTAGCCTACCTCATTATCTCCTTTACTATCCTAATAGGAACCATAATTACAATTCTAAGCTCACATTGATTTCTGATTTGAATAGGCCTAGAATTAAATATACTAGCTATCGTACCAATTCTAGCCAAAAACACAAGCCCCCGCTCCACAGAAGCATCCACTAAATATTTTTTAATGCAAGCAACCGCATCCATAGTTCTTCTTATAGCTATTTTCCTTAATACCCTATTTTCCGGACAATGAACAATCAACCCGTCCTTTAACAAAATTCTATCCACAATAATATTAATTGCCCTAGTAATAAAACTAGGAATAGCTCCCCTTCACTTCTGACTTCCAGAAGTAACTCAAGGCGTTCCTCTAACCCCCGCCATACTTATTCTCACATGACAAAAATTAGCCCCCATATCAATTATTCTTCAAATTTTTCCACCAATAAACCTAAACACTCTATTAATAATCTCAATCTTATCAATTATAATCGGCAGCTGAGGAGGACTTAATCAGACACAACTACGCAAAATTATAGCCTACTCATCAATTACCCATATAGGATGAATAATAGCAGTACTATATTATGATCCAAATATTACCATCCTAAGCTTAATCATCTATATTTTCCTAACAATCTCCACTTTTATAATATTCTTTATAAACTCAAATCTAACAACCCTCTCACTATCACACTCCTGAAATAAACTCACATGAATAATACCCATAATTCCACTAATAATGATATCCTTAGGAGGCCTACCCCCGCTAACAGGCTTCTCCCCCAAATGAGCTATCATACAAGAACTTACAAAAAATGATAACCTTATTTTTCCCCTCACCATAGCAATATTAACATTAATAAATTTATATTTCTACATACGACTATCATATTCCATTTCAATAACAATATTCCCCACATCTAATAACACAAAAATCAACTGACAGCTAAAATATATAAAACCAACACCACTATTACCCCCACTCATAGTAGCCTCTATTTTCCTTCTACCCGTAACACCACTAATACTAATAATATAGAAATTTAGGTTAATACAGACCAAGAGCCTTCAAAGCCCTCAGTAAGTAAGTTCTACTTAATTTCTGCATCTCTATAAGGACTGCAAAACTCTATTTTGCATCAACTGAACGCAAATCAACTACTTTAATTAAGCTAAGCCCTTTCTAGATTGATGGGACTTTAACCCACGAAAATTTAGTTAACAGCTAAAAAGCCTAATCAACTGGCTTCAATCTACTTCTCCCGCCGTTGGGGAAAAAAGGCGGGAGAAGCCCCGGCAGAATTGAAGCTGCTTCTTTGAATTTGCAATTCAATGTGATATATCACCTCAAGGCTGGTAAAAAGAGGACTATCCCTCTGTCTTTAGATTTACAGTCTAATGCTTACTCAGCCATTTTACCTCTCGTACCTATGTTCATAAACCGCTGATTATTTTCAACTAACCATAAAGACATCGGAACACTATACCTATTATTTGGTGCTTGAGCGGGGGCAGTGGGAACAGCCCTAAGCCTTTTAATTCGAGCAGAATTAGGTCAACCGGGAAGCCTAATGGAAGATGATCATGTATACAACGTTATTGTTACTGCCCACGCATTCATTATAATTTTCTTTATAGTAATACCAATTATAATTGGGGGATTTGGAAACTGACTAATTCCCCTAATAATTGGTGCCCCTGATATAGCATTCCCCCGAATAAATAACATAAGCTTCTGACTTCTACCCCCATCTCTACTACTCTTACTTGCATCCTCAACTCTAGAGGCTGGCGCAGGAACCGGCTGAACAGTTTATCCACCCTTAGCAGGAAACATATCGCACCCAGGAGCCTCTGTAGATTTAACTATTTTCTCACTTCATCTGGCAGGTATTTCTTCAATTCTAGGAGCCATTAACTTTATTACAACAATTATTAATATAAAACCCCCAGCCATAACCCAATACCAAACACCCCTTTTTGTCTGATCCGTCCTTATCACAGCAGTCCTTTTACTCCTCTCCCTTCCAGTCCTAGCCGCCGGAATTACTATACTGCTTACTGACCGTAACCTTAACACTACTTTCTTTGATCCTGCCGGTGGCGGCGACCCCATTCTATATCAACACCTATTTTGATTCTTCGGACACCCTGAAGTATATATCCTTATTTTACCGGGCTTTGGAATAATTTCACATATCGTAACATATTATTCCAACAAAAAAGAACCATTCGGGTATATAGGAATAGTCTGAGCTATAATATCCATTGGCTTCCTAGGATTTATTGTATGAGCCCACCACATATTTACAGTGGGAATAGATGTTGATACACGTGCATATTTTACATCAGCCACTATAATTATTGCCATCCCTACCGGAGTAAAGGTCTTCAGCTGACTAGCTACACTGCATGGCGGCAACATTAAATGATCTCCCGCAATACTATGAGCTCTAGGTTTTATTTTTCTCTTTACCGTAGGTGGACTAACAGGAATCGTGCTAGCCAATTCATCATTAGACATTGTTCTACATGATACATATTATGTAGTAGCCCATTTCCACTACGTCTTATCCATAGGAGCAGTATTCGCTATTATGGGTGGCTTTATTCACTGATTCCCATTATTCTCAGGTTATACACTTGACCAAACCTATGCCAAAATCCACTTTACCATCATATTTGTAGGTGTAAACTTAACTTTTTTTCCACAACATTTCCTTGGTCTGTCCGGAATGCCTCGACGATACTCAGACTACCCCGACGCTTATACTACATGAAATATTATTTCATCTGTAGGCTCATTTATCTCTCTAACAGCAGTAATCTTAATAATTTTCATAATTTGAGAAGCTTTCTCCTCAAAACGAAAGGTTTCAACTATTGAACAACTATCTACTAATCTAGAGTGACTTTACGGCTGCCCTCCTCCCTATCACACATTTGAAGAGTCCACTTATGTAAAAACCCTAGCCGAAAAAGGAAGGATTTGAACCCCCAAAAATTGGTTTCAAGCCAATTCCATAGACCCTATGACTTTTTCAATAAGATATTAGTAAAAGAATTACATAACTTTGTCAAAAGTTAAATTTTAGACTTAGATCTATATATCTTAATGGCAACACCAGCTCAACTAGGCCTACAAAACGCCACGTCCCCTATTATAGAAGAACTTATCGCTTTTCACGACCATGCCCTTATAATTATTTTCTTAATCAGCTCACTAGTCCTATATATTATTTCCCTAATACTTACTACAAAATTAACCCACACTAGTACCATAAACGCCCAAGAAATCGAAATAATCTGAACTATCCTGCCCGCAATTATTCTTATTATAATTGCTCTCCCATCCCTACGTATCCTCTACATAACAGACGAATTTAATAAACCCTACCTAACCCTCAAAGCAATTGGCCATCAATGATATTGAAGCTATGAATACTCAGACTATGAAGACCTAGCATTTGATTCCTATATTACACCAACCTACTTCCTTGAACCTGGCGAATTTCGACTTCTCGAAGTAGATAACCGGACAACCCTCCCAATAGAAGCAGATATTCGTATACTAATTACATCACAAGACGTCTTACACTCATGAGCTGTTCCATCATTAGGTGTTAAAACCGACGCAATCCCCGGACGCTTAAATCAAGCCATACTGGCCTCTATGCGCCCAGGCCTATTCTATGGACAATGTTCAGAAATCTGCGGATCAAATCATAGCTTCATGCCCATCGTTCTAGAATTTATCTACTTCCAAGACTTCGAAGTATGAGCCTCATACTTATATATTGTATCACTGTAAAGCTATCTAGCATTAACCTTTTAAGTTAAAGATTGAGAGTACCCCCTCTCTACAGTGAATGCCTCAACTAGATATTTCACCATGACCAATAGTGATTTTATCTATAATTGTAGCCCTATTCTATTTTATTCAATTAAAATTACTGAATTTTACTTTTCATAATATTCCATCATCAAAGCCAATAAAAACACAAAAACATAAAATAACCTGAGAACTAAAATGAACCAAAATTTATTTACCTCTTTCAACGTACCAGTAATTTTAGGAATCCCCTTAGTAGTATTAATTATTTTATTTCCTACCACACTAATTATGCCCTCCAACAAGCTAATCAACAATCGACTCTCTTCTCTTCAACAATGGTTGGTTCAACTTACACTAAAACAAATAATAATAGTCCATACCAATAAAGGACGAACATGATCCCTTATACTCTTAGCCCTAATCTCCTTCATTGCTCTAAATAACCTCCTTGGACTCACACCCTATGCATTTACACCCACTACTCAGCTATCAATGAATCTAGGCATAGCAATTCCCCTATGAGCGGCAACCGTATTTATAGGGCTTCGATTCAAAACAAAGGCATCCCTTGCCCACTTCCTGCCCCAAGGAACCCCTGTCCCACTTATCCCAATACTAATTATTATTGAAACAATTAGCCTGTTTATCCAACCAATAGCACTAGCCGTACGATTAACAGCCAATATTACAGCGGGCCACCTACTAATACACCTGCTAGGGGACACTGCACTAACCCTTATATCAATTTATATATCCTCTTCTACAATCACTATTATTATCATCATTTTACTAATTACTCTAGAATTAGGTGTAGCTCTAATTCAAGCTTACGTCTTTACTCTTCTAGTAAGTCTTTACTTACACGATAACTCATAATGACACACCAAACACACGCCTACCATATAGTAAATCCAAGCCCCTGACCACTAACAGGAGCTCTATCAGCCTTCCTATTAACTTCTGGCCTAATTATATGATTTCACTTCTACTATACCCTTCTCCTTGCCACCGGACTACTAGCCAGCGCAATAACAATATTCCAATGATGACGTGACGTTGTCCGAGAGGGCACATATCAAGGCCACCATACTCCACCCGTACAAAAAGGCCTCCGATACGGAATAGTCCTATTTATTATCTCAGAAATTTTCTTTTTTGCTGGCTTCTTCTGAGCATTCTATCACTCTAGCCTAGCCCCCACTCCACAAACAGGAGGACATTGACCCCCTACAGGCATCCTCCCCCTTAATCCCATAGAAGTGCCACTCTTAAATACAGCTGTTCTACTTGCATCAGGAGTCACAATCACCTGAGCACATCACAGTCTAATAGAAGCTAACCGAAAAGAATCAGCCCAAGCACTACTTATAACCATCGCACTAGGAGCCTACTTTACTTATCTGCAAATATCAGAATACTCTGAAACCTCCTTTACTATCTCTGACGGAATTTACGGCTCCACATTCTTTATAGCTACAGGTTTCCATGGTCTTCACGTAATTATCGGAACTACTTTCCTTGCCACGTGCTACATTCGCCAACAAATATATCATTTTACATCCAGCCACCACTTCGGCTTTGAAGCCGCCGCATGATACTGACATTTTGTAGATGTAGTATGACTATTCCTCTATATTTCTATTTACTGATGAGGATCCTACTCCCTTAGTATAAACAGTACTATTGACTTCCAATCAATAAGTCTCGACATATTCGAGAGGGAGTAATTAATCTAGCTCTAACCCTGGCAACTAATATCCTACTAGCCCTACTACTAATTACTATTACATTTTGACTTCCACAATTAAATATATATGCCGAAAAACATAACCCTTACGAATGTGGATTTGACCCCACAACTTCCGCCCGCCTACCCTTCTCTATAAAATTTTTCTTGGTTGCCATTACATTTCTTCTATTTGACCTAGAAATCGCCCTGCTACTGCCCCTACCTTGAGCAACTCAAATAAACAACCTAATACTAACAGTTAATATAATTCTAACTCTACTAGTTATCCTAGCACTAGGGCTGGCCTATGAATGAACCCAAAAGGGCCTAGAGTGAATTGAATTAGTAAATAGTTTAATTAAAACAAATGATTTCGACTCATTAGATTATGATAAATCATATTTACTAAAGTGCCTTTTATCTTTATCAATATTTTACTAGCATACTTTATATCCCTGCTAGGACTATTAGTTTACCGATCCCACCTGATATCATCCCTACTGTGTCTAGAAGGTATAATACTATCACTATTTATTATAGCCACACTTACAACTTTAAATATACATCTGACATTAATATATATAATACCTGTTGTCCTTCTAGTATTCGCCGCATGCGAAGCCGCAGTGGGCCTAGCCCTACTAGTTTTAATCTCTAACCTATATGGTCTAGATTATGTACAAAATCTAAATCTACTCCAATGTTAAAAATTATTTTACCAACAATCATAATACTCCCAATAATATGACTTTCAAAAACTCACATAATATGAATTAATATAATAATCTCTAGCCTACTAATTAGCGCTTTCACCCTTATATCTCTATATATGCCCAATATCTCATGTAATCTATCACTAAACTTTTTCTCAGATCCACTAACATCACCACTCCTAACCCTCACAGCCTGACTACTACCAYTAATAGTTCTAGCCACACAACAACATCTCTACAACAACCCCCTCCCACGAAAAAAATTATATATATCAATATTAATCCTCCTACAAATTTCATTAATTATAACATTCACGGCCACAGAGCTAATTTTATTCTATATCCTGTTTGAAACCACCCTAATCCCCACTCTAATTATTATTACCCGCTGAGGATATCAACCAGAACGTCTCAACGCCGGCTCATATTTCCTATTCTATACATTAGCCGGGTCCCTCCCCCTACTTATTACACTTCTCTATCACCTAAGCAACTTAGGCTCTTTAAACATACTAACAATAATAATAAGTATCAAAGAAACACCACTCTCTTGAACTAATAATATTATATGACTAGGTTGCATAATAGCCTTTATAGTTAAATTACCCCTATACGGACTTCACCTCTGACTCCCTAAAGCCCATGTCGAAGCCCCAATTGCCGGCTCAATAGTACTTGCAGCAGTCTTACTAAAACTAGGTGGCTATGGCATAATACGAATTATTCCTATCCTTAATCCCCTGACAGAAAAAATAAGCTATCCCTTTCTCATCTTATCACTATGAGGCATAGTTATAACAAGCTCTATCTGTTTACGACAAGCCGATCTAAAGTCACTCATTGCCTACTCCTCTGTTAGCCACATAGCACTTGTTATTTTAGCTATTCTTATTCAAACCCCCTGAAGCTTCACAGGCGCAATAATTCTAATAATTGCCCACGGGCTCACCTCATCCCTATTATTCTGCCTAGCTAACTCAAACTACGAACGAATTCACAGCCGAACTATAATATTCACTCGAGGCCTTCAAACATTATTTCCATTACTAGCTCTCTGATGACTCCTAGCAAATCTAGCCAACCTTGCCTTACCCCCAACTATTAATTTAATAGGAGAGCTATTCACAATTTTAGCCTCCTTCTCCTGATCTAACTTCACCATTATATTTACAGGGTTCAATATACTAATTACAGCCCTATACTCCCTACACATATTTACTTCAACACAACGAGGACCACTAACATACAGTACTAGTAATGTAAAACCCCTATTCACACGAGAAAACACATTAATAATTATACACATAGCACCAATTCTCCTCCTAACTCTAGACCCTAAAACAATTATAGGCTTAACACCCTGTAGCTATAGTTTAATAAAAACATTAGATTGTGAATCTAATAATAGAAGCCCACAACTTCTTAACTACCGAGAAAGTATGCAAGAACTGCTAACTCATGCTACCAGGCCTAACAGCCAGGCTTTCTCAACTTTTAAAGGATAACAGTTATCCATTGGCCTTAGGAGCCAAAAATATTGGTGCAACTCCAAATAAAAGTAAAAATACACTCTTCCCTTATTCTAATAACATTAATTCCCCTCCTAGCACCCATCACAATTACCCTAATTAATCCCCACAAAAACTCTCTATATCCACATTATGTAAAATTAGCCATCATTTACGCCCTCACTATTAGCATCTTATCTACAACAATTTTTATCTTCACAGGCCAAGAGTCAATAATCTCAAATTGACATTGAATAACAATCCAAACTATCAAATTATCAATAAGCTTTAAACTAGATTTCTTCTCCATAATATTTACTCCCGTAGCACTATTCGTTACCTGATCAATTGTAGAGTTCTCAATATGATATATAAGCTCAGACCCAAATATCAACCAATTCCTCAAGTATCTACTTATTTTCCTTATTACAATACTAATTTTAATTACCGCCAATAATCTATTTCAACTTTTTATCGGATGGGAGGGAATAGGCATTATATCCTTCCTATTAATTAGCTGATGACATGGCCGAACAGACGCTAACACAGCAGCCCTACAAGCAATCCTTTATAACCGTATTGGAGATATTGGCTTTATCCTAGCAATAGCATGGTTTTTTCTATACTCTAACTCATGAGACTTCCAACAAATATTTATTCTCGACTCTACATCAAACTCTTTCCCCCTAATAAGCCTCCTACTAGCAGCTACAGGAAAGTCAGCCCAATTTGGCCTTCATCCATGATTACCCTCTGCCATAGAAGGACCTACCCCAGTATCAGCACTACTACACTCCAGCACAATAGTTGTAGCAGGAGTTTTCCTAATTATCCGCTTCCACCCCCTAATTGAAAATAATCTACTAACCCAAACACTTATCTTATCACTAGGGGCTATCACCACCCTATTTACAGCAATCTGTGCTATCACACAGAATGATCTAAAAAAGATTGTAGCCTTCTCAACTTCAAGCCAACTAGGCCTAATAATAGTAACAATCGGCATTAACCAACCACATCTAGCCTTTCTCCATATCTGTACCCACGCCTTCTTTAAAGCCATACTATTTCTGTCCGCAGGATCCATTATCCACAGCCTCAATAATGAACAAGATATCCGAAAAATAGGAGGTCTATTTAAAACCCTACCATTCACTGCCTCCTCCCTTGTCATTGGCAGCCTTGCTCTAATAGGCACACCCTTTCTCACAGGCTTTTACTCAAAAGACCTAATCATTGAAACCGCCAACACGTCGTATACCAACGCCTGAGCCCTCACAACCACCCTCGTAGCTACTTCCCTCACAGCTATATATAGCATCCGCATTATTTCTCATACAATAACAGGGCATCCCCGCTTTTCAACCCTTATCTCAATTAACGAAAATAACCCCCAATTAATAAACCCAATTAATCGCCTAGCACTAGGTAGCATTTTCGCCGGGTTTCTTATTTCTAGTTGTATTCCTCCTACCTCACAACCCCAAGTTACCATGCCACATTACCTTAAACTTATAGCCTTAAGTGTTACCATCTTAGGGCTTTTCCTGGCAATAGAACTTAGTCTCATAACCAACAACATAAAATTAAGCACCCCAGTAAAAACCTTCTACTTCTCCAATATATTAGGCTTCTACTCAATCACTACTCATCGTATTAATCCCCACTCAAGCCTGGCTACAAGCCAAAACTTTACATCTACTTTACTAGACCTATTCTGATTTGAAAAAACTATACCAAAACTAACAATACAAACTCAAATCTCGATCTCCACAACCGCATCAACCCAAAAAGGCTTAATTAAACTCTATTTCCTATCCTTCTTTATTCCACCTACTCTAGCACTTATCCTAACTATTTAACCCCCACCTCGAGTTAACTCAATGGCAATATGTATACCCATAAATAACGCCCAACAAGTAACCAAAACAACTCAAACACCATAATTATATAAAGCAGCTGCACCAGTAGGATCCTCACGAATCAATCCCGGCCCCTCACCTTCATAAATTATTCAACTCGCCACAGTCTTATAATTAACAGTAACCTCTACCGTCTTATTAGGATCACCACCCAATAAAGCCACTATAGTTATTTCTATTATTAAACCTAACATGAAAATCCCCAAAATATCAGTACTCGACACTCACGTCTCAGGATGCTCGTCAATAGCCATAGCCGCAGTATAACCAAAAACAACCATTATACCCCCTAAATAAATCAAAAATACTATAAGTCCTATATATGACCCACCAAAATACAGTGTAATTATGCAACCCACAGCACCACTAAAAATTAACACCAACCCACCATAAATAGGCGAAGGCTTAGAAGAAAATCCTACAAACCCCATCACCAAAATAATACTTAATAAAAATAAAACATATGTCATTATTCCCACATGGACTATAACCATGACTAATGATATGAAAAACCATCGTTGTATTTCAACTATAAGAATATAATGACTTCCCCCCGTAAAACACACCCACTAATAAAGATTATTAATGAATCATTTATTGATTTACCCACACCATCCAACATTTCCTCTTGATGAAATTTCGGCTCACTCTTAGGCATTTGCCTAATTATTCAAATCACCACCGGCCTATTCTTAGCTATACACTACACACCAGACACCTCAACCGCCTTCTCCTCCGTCGCCCATATCACCCGAGACGTTAACTATGGCTGAATAATTCGCTATATACATGCCAACGGCGCTTCCATATTTTTCGTATGCCTTTTTCTCCACATTGGCCGAGGACTTTACTATGGATCTTTCCTTTTTCTGAAGACTTGAAATATCGGTACCATCCTACTACTTACAACCATAGCCACAGCATTTATAGGCTATGTTCTTCCATGAGGCCAAATATCATTCTGAGGGGCCACAGTAATTACAAATCTTTTATCAGCAATCCCCTACATCGGATCTGACCTTGTACAATGAATTTGAGGGGGCTTCTCAGTAGACAAAGCTACCCTCACACGATTCTTTACCTTTCACTTTATTTTACCCTTTATTATCGCAGCCCTAGCAACTATTCATCTATTATTTCTGCATGAAACAGGATCAAGTAACCCATCAGGAATAATATCTGACCCCGACAAAATCACATTCCACCCCTACTATACAGCTAAAGATATTCTAGGCCTAATCTTTCTTCTCTTATCCCTAATAAGCCTAACCCTATTTATACCTGACCTTCTAACCGACCCAGATAACTATACATTAGCTAACCCCCTCAATACTCCACCCCACATTAAGCCAGAGTGATATTTCCTATTTGCATACGCAATTCTACGATCTATTCCCAATAAACTTGGAGGAGTCCTAGCTCTAATACTTTCTATTCTAATTCTAATAGTTATCCCTATACTACATCTCTCCAAACAACAAAGCATAATATTTCGACCTATTACCCAAACTCTATTCTGAACTTTAGTGGCTGACCTACTAACTCTTACATGAATTGGAGGCCAACCAGTTGAATATCCCTTTGTAACCATTGGCCAAACCGCATCTATTATATATTTCTTCATTATTATTACTCTAATGCCCCTCTCCGCCTTAATTGAAAATAAATTACTTAAATGATAAGTCCTTGTAGTATAACTCAATACCCTGGTCTTGTAAACCAGAAATGGAAGTATCTACTCCCTAGGACACTCAGGGAAAGAATATCTATTCTACCATCAACACCCAAAGCTGAAATTCTAAACTTAAACTACTCCCTGAACTATCAGCCAAGACCCATGCTATTGAAAGCTCAACCATGAAGTACTTTGTAAGAATATATATAATATATCCACCCCGCTATGTAATTAGTGCATTATTGTTTAACCCCATGGATAATACATAGTACTACGCATGCTTAATCGTACACAGTACATTAGGTTAAGGTGGCACCCGGATATGGTGCACTGAACTAAGACGTGCATAATATCCTTCCAAACACGGTTGTCGGCATGGACCTTAATTCCTTAGTCGGTTACGACTATCCAACCGTTCTTTTGGTCCCTTAGTTTGGCTATTCACGTGAAATCAACAACCCGCCCACTTCTGCTGCTCCATCTCGCTCCGGGCCCATATAGACAGGGCTTGGCTATACTTGAGCTGTATCCGGCATCTGGTTCTTGCTTCAGGGCCATCTCACCAAGAACGTGCATACTTTCCCCTTAAATAAGACATCACGATGGTGTGGCGCTATCACCCTCTTAACCGCGTCACAGGAACCAACCTGGCGCCTGGGGTAGGAGTTTTTGGGGGGGGGCTTTCCTCAGCATTCCCGTAGGTTCCGGAAGGGCTCCAACAACTGTCCTGTGGGACCTGACTGTGCTTTAATGACCTCTCTGCTGTCATCGCGCATAGCTCGACCAAACCCGGTTACCATCGCACATACCCATCTCGGCTCCCATCCCACCCACTAAAGGTGCAATTCAGTCAATGGTTTCAGGACATAAATAAATAAATAATTGATATTTTTACACAATAAACCCATAAACCCAAAATAAATTTTAAACCGCAACCCCGCAAGCTGCTTAATCCATTTTCTGAGGCACGAACCACAAAGGGACATCCCAGTATTGACATTATTTTCCATGCAAACCCCATGAACTGAAAAATATGTATATCCTCAACATCCCACGCATTAACAAACACTACTATCAACAATTACTTCTCACACACCTCAAATCACGCCCTTCAGAAAGTATACTTATAATAATTGAAGAGCAATAAATTGATCTCAACTTACATTTTATTTCTACTACTCTCACACCCACTAA